GGAATACATCTTGGATCTGTCAATTATGTTATGGCAGAAGCCCCACTCACGGTGACCTGGTCGAGTTGGGGGAAGCCATAGGTATTATTGCGGGTCAATCAATTGGGGAACCGGGGACTCAACTAACATTAAGAACTTTTCATACGGGTGGAGTATTCACAGGCGGTACTGCCGAACATGTACGAGCTCCTTCTAATGGAAAAATAAAGTTCAATGAGTATTTGGTTCATCCCACACGTACCCGTCATGGGCATCCTGCTTTTCTATGTTCTATAGACTTGTATGTAACTATTGAGAGTCGAGATATTATACATAGTGTGAATATTCCACCAAAAAGTTTGATTTTAGTTCAAAATGATCAATATGTAGAATCTGAACAAGTGATTGCCGAGATTCGTGCCGGAACGTCTACTTTTCATTTTAAAGAGAGGGTTCGAAAACATATTTATTCTGAATCAGAGGGAGAAATGCACTGGAGTACTGATGTCTACCACGCACCTGAATATACATATAGTAATGTTCATCTATTACCAAAAACAAGTCATTTATGGATATTAGCGGGGGGTCCGTGCAGATCCAGTATAGTGTCTTTTTCGCTTCACAAGGATCAAGATCAAATGAATGTTCATTCTTTTTCTGTCGACGAAAGATATAGCTCTGACCTCTCAATCACTAAGGATCGAGTAAGACATAAATTGTTGGATCCTTCTGGTACTCGTAAAAAAGATAGGGAAATTCTTGATTATTCAAGACTTGATCGAATTATATCCAATGGTCATTGGAATTTCATATACCCTTCGATTCTCCAAGAGAATTCTGATTTCTTGGCGAAAAGACGAAGAAATAGATTTCTCATCCCATTACAATACGATCAAGAACGAGAGAAAGAATTAATACCCTCTTTTGGTATTTCGATTGAAATACCCATAAATGGTATTTTACGTAGAAATAGTATTCTTGCTTATTTTGATGATCCACGATACAGAAGAAAGAGTTCGGGAATTACTAAATATGGGACCGCGGAGGTGGATTCAATAGTAAAAAAAGAAGATTTGATTGAGTATCGAGGAGCAAAAGAATTTAGTCCGAAATACCAAATGAAAGTGGATCGGTTTTTTTTTATTCCCGAAGAGGTGCATATCTTACCCGGATCTTCGTCTATAATGGTCCGGAACAATAGTATCATTGGAGTAGATACACAACTCGCTTTAAATACAAATACAAGAAGCCGAGTAGGTGGATTAGTCCGAGTGGAGAGAAAAAAAAAAAGTATTGAACTAAAAATCTTTTCTGGAGATATTCATTTTCCCGTAGAGACAGATAAGATATCCAGACACAGTGGCATTTTGATACCACCAGGAACAGAAAAAAAAAATTCTAAGGAATCAAAAACAAAATCGAAAAATTGGATCTATGTCCAACGGATCACACCTATCAAAAAAAAGTATTTTGTTTTGGTTCGACCCGTAGTCACATATGAAATAGCTGATGGGATAAATTTAGCAAAACTTTTCCCTCAAGATCTCTTGCAGGAAAAAGAAAATGTCCAGCTTAGAGTTGTCAATTATATCCTTTATGGAAATGGAAAGTCAATTCGAGGAATTTATCACACAAGTATTCAATTAGTTCGGACTTGCTTAGTATTGAATTGGGACCAAGAAAAAAACGATTCTATGGAAGAGGTTCATGCTTCCTTTGTTGAAGTAAGGGCAAATGATCTGATTCGTGATTTCATAAGAATTGAATTAGTCAAGTCTACTATTTCCTATACCGGAAAAAGGTATGATACGGCAGGTTCGGGATTGATTCCTGATAATGGATTAGATCGCACCAATATAAATCCTTTTTATTACAAAGTGAAGATTCCATTAGTTACCCAGCATCAAGGAACTATTGGTACGTTGTTGAATCGAAATAAGAAAGGCCAATCTTTGAGAATTTTGTCATCATTCAATTGTTTTCGAGTTGGTCCATTCAACGGTTCGAAATATAACAATGTGGCAAAAGAATCGAATCCCATAACTCCAATTAGGGGTTTGTTGGGCCCCTTAGGTACAATAGTACCTAAAATAGTGAACTTTTATTCATCTTATCATTTAATAACTCATAATCAGATCTTGTTAAACAAATATTGGCTACTTGACAATTTTAAACAGACTTTCCAAGTACTTGAAGTACTTAAATACTGTTTAATAGATGAAAATAGGAGGATTTATAATCCCAGTCCATGCAATAACATCATTTTGAATCCATCCCATTTGAATTGGTGCTTTCTACATTACAATTATTGTGAAGAGACATCCACAATAATTAGCATTGGACAATTTATTTGTGAAAATATATGTCTATTTAAATATGGACCACACATAAAAAAATCTGGTCAAATTTTAATTGTTCATGTTGACTCTTTAATTATAAGATCAGCTAAGCCTTATTTGGCCACTCCAGGAGCGACTGTTCATGGACATTATGGAGAAACCCTTTCTGAAGGAGATACATTAGTTACATTTATATATGAAAAATCCCGATCTGGTGACATAACGCAAGGTCTTCCAAAAGTGGAACAAATCTTAGAAGTGCGCTCGATTGGTTCAATATCGATGAACCTTGAAAGGAGAGTTGAAGGTTGGAACGAGCGTATACCAAGAGTTCTTGGAATTCCTTGGGGATTCTTAATTGGAGCTGAGTTAACCATAGCCCAAAGTCGTATCTCTTTGGTTAATAAGATCCAAAAGGTTTATCGATCCCAGGGGGTACAGATCCATAATAGACATATAGAGATTATTGTACGGCAAGTAACATCAAAAGTGTTGGTTTCAGAAGATGGAATGTCTAATGTTTTTTTACCTGGAGAACTAATCGGATTGTTGCGAGCGGAACGAGCAGGGCGTGCTTTAGACGAAGCAATCTGTTATCGTGCAATTTTATTGGGAATAACGAGGGCATCTCTGAATACTCAAAGTTTCATATCCGAAGCAAGTTTTCAAGAAACTGCTAGAGTTTTGGCAAAAGCTGCTCTACGGGGTCGTATTGATTGGTTGAAGGGTCTGAAAGAAAATGTTGTTTTGGGGGGGATTATCCCTGTCGGTACTGGATTCCAAAAATTAGTGCACCGTTCAAGGCAAGACATTCATTTTGAAATCAAAAAGAAAAATCTATTCGAGTTGGAAATGAGAGATATTTTGTTACACCATAGAGAATTTTTTTGTTCTTGCGCCCCAAGCAATTTCTATGACACACCAGAAAAATCATTTAAGCAAATTCATAATTCTTAAGGAGATATTTTTCTTTTTACTTTACTAGTTATTGATTGGGTACTAAAAAAAATGAAGAAATTAAGTTAAGTAATAAAAAAAAATTAATGGTTTGGGCTGTGTATCAACGGTCAATCCCGGCAGAAGGTTCCGTAGGAACAATTATTTATTTGTTAAAAAAAAAAGAAAGCGTGGGAAAGATGACAAGAAGATATTGGAACATCCATTTGGAAGAGATGATGGAAGCAGGAGTTCATTTTGGTCATGGTACTAAGAAATGGAATCCTAGAATGGCCCCTTACATCTCTGCAAAGCGTAAAGGTATTCATATTATAAATCTCACTAGAACTGCTCGTTTTTTATCGGAAGCCTGCGATTTAGTTTTTGATGCAGCAAGTCGAGGAAAAAACTTCTTAATTGTTGGTACCAAAAATAAAGCAGCGGATTTAGTAGCATCAGCTGCAATAAGGGCTCGATGTCATTATGTTAATAGAAAATGGCTCGGCGGTATGTTAACGAATTGGTCCACTACGGAAACGAGACTTCATAAGTTCAGAGACTTAAGAGCAGAACAAAAGATGGGGAAACTCAACCGTCTCTCTAAAAGAGATGTAGCAATGTTGAAGATAAAATTATCTACTTTGCAAACATATCTGGGCGGGATCAAATATATGACTGAATTGCCCGATATTGTAATAATCGTTGATCAGCAAGAAGAATATACAGCTCTTCGAGAATGTGTCATTTTGGGAATTCCGACGATTTGTTTAATCGATACAAATTGTGACCCAGATCTCGCAGATATTTCGATTCCAGCCAACGATGACGCTATAGCTTCAATCCGATTGATTCTTAACAAATTGGTATCCGCAATTTGTGAGGGCCGTTCTAGCTATATAAGAAGTCGTTGATTATGTTATGATTAAGAATAATAATAATAAGATTAGTTAATTATTTTGATTTATTGGATCGGTTACTATTCTTGTCTTTTATTTTTAAAAAGAGATAAAATGGGATATTGATATTATGTTATGTGATTTCTTGGTATCCTAACTATATGATTAATGATGAAAGTAGATGAGTCGAGAAAGAGATGGTTGAATCAAAATAATTCTTTTTTTCAGTTCGATTTCTGTCAGAGGACAATATGAATGTTATACCATGTTCCATTAAAACACTCAAAGGGTTATACGATATATCAGGTGTAGAAGTAGGCCAACATTTATATTGGCAAATAGGAGGTTTACAAATTCATGCCCAAGTACTTATCACTTCTTGGGTCGTAATTGCTATCTTATTAGGTTCAGTCATCATATCCGTTCGGAATCCACAAACCATTCCGACCGACGGTCAGAATTTCTTCGAATATGTCCTTGAATTTATTCGAGACTTGAGCAAAACTCAGATTGGAGAAGAATATGGCCCTTGGGTTCCCTTTATTGGAACTATGTTCCTATTTATTTTTGTTTCGAATTGGTCAGGTGCCCTTTTACCTTGGAAAATCATACAGTTACCTCATGGGGAGCTAGCCGCCCCCACAAATGATATAAATACTACTGTTGCTTTAGCTTTACTCACGTCAGTAGCATATTTTTATGCGGGTCTTACCAAAAAAGGATTGGGTTATTTCGGAAAATACATTCAACCAACTCCAATACTTTTACCAATTAACATCCTAGAAGATTTCACAAAACCTTTATCTCTTAGTTTTCGACTTTTCGGGAATATATTAGCTGATGAATTAGTAGTTGTTGTTCTTGTTTCTTTAGTACCTTTAGTAGTTCCTATACCTGTCATGTTTCTTGGATTATTTACAAGCGGTATTCAAGCTCTTATTTTTGCAACTTTAGCCGCGGCTTATATAGGGGAATCCATGGAGGGTCATCATTGATTAGTTTTCGAAATAGTCTTTATTTTTAAGCTTATCCCAATTGAGGCAATGCATAGTTCAAGATTGGTTCTTAGTTGAGGAACATAATAGATATAAATACATATATATATTACGACTAGAGTTGTAGGAGGAAAGATAGACGATATTACGAAATGGCGGATGAGTTAGTGGGGGTCACCACTAGATATATGGAATGTTTATAAGGCCAGCCACAGTCCCTGTATATTTTTCGAAGAATTCTTCTAGAATCCGATTCAATATAAAAAGAAAATGCAGGCGGTTTACGTTATGAAAGAAACAAATGTATATGTGACATTAGATATATACTAGTTATATAGGGGTTATCTCTATCTATATTTCTATATTAATTTCATTATTTTTTTTATTTTATTCGAAGTTTTAGTTACTTCGACTCAATAGATTTTTGTGATCAAATAAGTAATAATTCATTGGTTGATTGTATCATTAACCATTTTTTTTTGGTGCGAGGAACCTATCATCATGAATCCACTGATTTCTGCCGCTTCCGTTATTGCTGCTGGATTGGCCGTAGGGCTTGCTTCTATTGGACCTGGAGTTGGTCAAGGTACTGCTGCAGGCCAAGCCGTAGAAGGTATTGCGAGACAACCAGAAGCAGAAGGAAAAATACGAGGTACTTTATTACTTAGTCTAGCTTTTATGGAAGCTTTAACAATTTATGGACTGGTCGTGGCATTAGCGCTTTTATTTGCGAATCCTTTTGTTTAATTTAATCCTAGAATGAAAATGTAAAAAAGTACGTTACCTACTTTTTTCTTATTTTATTAACTCGTTGCCATTTGCTTCTGTGAATTATATCAATACTTTATTCCTACAATTATGTATTTGTTGCTACAATACCCCGGGAAGGAGTGATTTGAGGATGAGGAATTTGTGGATTCATTCGTTTTCTTCCTTCCCGTCCTTAGTTTAGTACGATGGAATTTTTCTTTTTCTTTTAGGAAGTGTTTGAACAAAGGAGATATTTTTCAATTGATACGAGACCCAGGACCTAACTTAATAAGTATCTTATCAGATACTTCAAAAAAAATAAGAAATTTTGTAATTCTCAATCTCAAATTCAATAAATAGATTTAATCTACTCCCATTAACATTAAAAAAAAAACGGGAAATTAAGAAAAAGAAATCGATAAAAAAAGGGCGAGTCAAGTGATACAAAAAGAACTCTGTTCTTTCTTAGTCCTATCTATAAGAGGAGAGCATATGAACAATGTAACCGATTCTTTCGTTTCCTTAGGCCACTGGCCATCCGCCGGGAGTTTCGGGTTTAATACCGATATTTTAGCAACAAATCCAATAAATCTAAGTGTAGTGCTTGGTGTATTGATTTTTTTTGGAAAGGGAGTGTGTGCGAGTTGTATATTTCACGAATAGGTTGGATCTAACCGACTGCACTTTATTTATGTTATTCTATATTTTTATAGGATAAATAGGAAAAAAGTGCATAATCTCGACGAATTCCTTCTGAGTAAATTCATAAATCATATGTAAGAACCATAGCATTTCGTTATTCATTGGTAAGTTAACTTTGATTCTCTATCAACCAACCAATAATGTGAGACCATTAACATGGTTAAAGCTAAACTGTTTGAAGTCCGGGCACAACATGGTACTCTTTCTACCACTACGTTAATAACGAAATGGTTTAAAAAAGAATAGTTGATAATTTTTCCGATATAGAACACTCATATCGATAAAATGATTTGAACCATTTACTAGAATAAATAAAGGGCGCCTTGCCCTTTATTATATTATCCAATGCCGAATCGGCAACCTATGTTATGTATAAAAAGGGGGAATTTTTGGATTTGAATAAAAAAGGAAATCAAAATAAAATTGAAATTTTCTATATTTCTATAATATAGAAATATCTATTTTCAATGAAATAAAGAACAAATAAAGAAACAACTTTGCTGACAATTATAGATTTTTTGTCTGGTCAGAAGAGTCCTCCTAATATTCTGTTCTTGTATCGGTTTTGATATGTTTGAATACAAACAGAAATAGAGAGGATAGGCTCATTATATTAAAAAAAGATACGGGAATGTCCATAAAATAAAAAATTGAGCGTGAGAGCCAAATGAATCGAAAGATTCATGTTTGGTTCGGGAAGAGATCATGGAAGTTGTGAAATTAATGGTAAGATAATCTACTTTCATTAAATGATTTATTAGATAATCGAAAACAGAGGATTTTGAGTACTATTCGAAATTCGGAAGAATTACGTAGAGGGGCCATTGAACAGCTCGAAAGGGCCCGGGCTCATTTACGGAAAGTAGAAATGGAAGCAGATGAGTATCGAATGAACGGATACTC